GTGAACATAAGTTGTTTAATAGTTGGCATGTTGAATCATATCATATAAATAATGGGCTGGTTTAGATCGATCCTAACCTGATGATGATTCAATTACTCGCCTCCCACTTGCCTTGATATTGATACAATCTTTCTCTCTATTACGCTATTTCTCGGTTAATAACATGGTAATTGCCCCTGCCAGTACCGGAAGTGATAATAAAGGTGGGAATGCTGTCACTAGAACGGACCACACAAATAGGGGTGATCTATGCATAGTCATTCCAGGTCCACGCATGTTGGAGATAGTTGTTATAAAATTGATAGAACCTAAAATGGATGAAACACCAGATAGATGAGGACTAGAAATTGCTGAATCAACTGCTCCTCCAGAATGGCTGGTAATACCACTTAAGGGCGGATAGACCGTCCACCCAGTGCCGCTACCCACTTCTACTAAGGCTGGGCTTAATAGGAGCACGAGACTTGGTGGCAACAACCAGAATGAAATATTATTTAATCGTGGAAATGCCATGTCAGGCGCACCTATCAGAATCGGAACAGACCAATTACCAGATCCACCTATCATCGCCGGCATAACCATAAAAAAGATCATTAAAAAAGCGTGAGCCATTATTAAAACATTATAAAGTTGATGATTCCCACCAAGAATTTGATCGCCGGGTCGTGCTAATTCCATACGAATCAGTACTGAGAAGCATGTGCCCATCACTCCAGCAATGGCACCAAAGATGAAATGAAATATAGAGTCCCTATATCTTTGTGGTTAGTGGAGAACAGCCATCGGACCGGATTTGTCGTAAAATTGAGATTCTTTTGTTTCCTTCCTTATCAGAGAAGGGTCCCTCTTAGGGAGCTGGGGCTTCTTTTTTGAAAAAAGGGGGGCTAATACACAGGGAAGAGGCTTACTAGAAAAAAAAGACTAACTAACTACATAGCTACTTACATAACATAAGAGAATTTCATAAAGTCACTCTCTCCAACCTTTTATATATCCGGCTTTATAAAGTAAATATGAGATTTGCGTTGGTTTTTCCAACGAAACTAAGCACTTTTTTTATTTATCATTCGGAAGAGCTCTTTTTGTGGTCTCACTTTACCACCATCTGAAATGCGCGATACTTCGATTGGTGGAAGCCAGTCTATGAAGATTCCCCCTTTTCTTACGTGCAATTCCCCTCTTTCGGTAAGCATCCAGTATCTCATCAAATGAACATTGCTCTAAGCTTGTCCTGTAGATTATACGTCGTTTGAAAGCTGCTTCAAGGGTCCAACGAATAGCTAAGGTTTGTTGACGATCCCTGGCTACAATCCCAGGGACATCATAAATAGTACCTGCTCTTCCTACTCTTTCCACTTCGCATATGGGCTTTATATTCTCTAGGGCGTCAACCATAAGTTTGATTACATCGCGTTCAGTTCGAGCGGGGCGATGAAAAGTTTGATAAACAATAGCACGAACTCTTGTTTTTTTACCTTCTTTCATGCGAAAGTTGACCAACTTCTTGATCAATTGTTTTTGCTCACCATCCAAGTCCCCCATATAGCTTAGAATTTCCGAGCAATTGGAAGCCGCTTTCGATGACGAGGCCGAAGAATTTATATTACGCGATCGTTACTGTCCATCTTTATCAGCCAACTCCCCAGTTTCCAACAGTGACTGTCTCTGATCCCTCTATTTCTTCTGAGCAGCAATAGAAGTATAAAGTAAATTGCCCAATGTTTCCAAATTAGTCCAACTTCGTACCTTTCCGGCATAAACCATATATCTCAGAGAGGTCGTATTTCACCAATCTAAGTTTTGCACAGACTTTCTACATGGGATCGCCTTTGACATCAGTTTGCCACACCTTACTCACAATAGGGTGGAACTCGGGGAGTGGGAGTTCAGTCATGAAGTTGAAAAAGGAAGGATATGCACCCCTGTTCTAACCACACAGGCACTATGATCAGAGAGGCCCTTGGGGGTGAATTCAACTTCAGATTCAGATAAAGGCAGAGAGCCAAAGCACTTACAATTAGCAAGAGCTCTATCCACTTTTCTGGAAATACAAGAGGCCTCATCATCTTTCTTAGACCATGTGACGAAGTGTCCCATATATCTGATGTCCTCAAGTCCTGCACTTTGAAGACATGAAATCATTCATAGCAGAGGACCAAGAATCAGTCCCTCCATTCTTTTTCCAATTTAGGAGTCCTACCTTGGGAGCATCCCGGGCAAGATCTATGGTTTCAGCTGCGGCTAAGCGAACTACCTATTCTATAGAAGTGAATATGAGAGAAAAAGCTCTTCTTTCACATAGTGGGAGGCTGGCCTTCTCTCTTCCCAATTCTCCCAATGAGACCTCTTTCACTCACTTAGTGGATGACCCAGAGGACTTTAATAAGGCCCCCTTTTGCCTCATCACGATCTCCCTGAAAAGAGGGTGAAGTAGCGGCTGGGGTCAGGTAAGGCTTTGTCGTAAGCCAATCAAGAAAGACCTGAAACCTTGGTGTAGAAA